AATAAGCACAAGGAAAAAGCAATAGGCCGGACCAGCCTACAAAAACAAAACGGTCCCTCCGTAACCAGTCATCCATAATATCAAATAAATCATTTTCTTCTTTGGTAATTTTACCAAGAGCTATAGTCATAGTGATCCTCCTATTCAACTACTTCAACCATTTCCGAACACGTCATCTCATTTTCAGGGCATGTGATAGTTCAATTATGTATGGACGATTCGTTGTTCCATGCCCTTTAGAATACAATGGGTTTCGAAAAAAAAAAAGAATAATTCTTTTTTTTTTTTTCTATTGGTTGATAAACCGACCTAGGTAAATCCATGAGTGCAATTCGACTAGTCTTTACTATAATAACCATTTGAACCCTAAGTTGTCCTGTAACTCAGATTCCAGAATATATCTTTTAACGAGTCCAACAAAAAAAGGAAAATTTCTTTTTTCCTTGCCCCTAAATGAAATATTAAATGAACTAATGATAAACTGGAACTGAAGGCCCCTTTCTCGCTTTCGTTATCTATTTGCATTGCTGAAATAAAACAACAAAACAATATGGGAATCAGATTTTGAAATCAAGGAAAGATATTGAAAATCCATTTTTCAATATATTTTATATATATATATTATATGTATCGGAAAAGAATAGCGATTTATTCCTATAGAGCGTCTATTAACAAGAAAATCAAATCATGAATATCGACAAATTCTTGTCTTTTGTGATCTAAGAAACTAAAAAAGGAAATAAAAAACCCGCTTTCTACAATTTAATATATATCGAATTTAAATATCAGAATAGCCAATATAGTCATGATTTAATGGGTCAGGTCCACTTATTTTTTTTTAGTTACCATTTTTGTGGTAGGTTTGGTGGGAACAATAGGGAAGTAGAAATATTTTAGTTTGTGATTAATAAATAGGGGTTGGATATCTAGAATATTTATATTATGTTTCCTGGAATATTTAAATAAATAATAATAAGATATAAAAAGGACTATTATGTCACTACAGGCTAGAAGCCCCCACCCACTAAGTTCAATTAGTCAACATAATAATAATTAAATGTTCAAACTTTTAAATTATTAATTAAAACTCAAAATCAAATAATAAGAGCTCATTATATTATAAATAATACAATAGTGTTTGCCTTTTTTTTATTATCAAAAATATCCTTATTTTTCGATGAAAAACGAAGACAAAGACTCGAGTTTCATGAAAAAAGCCCTTTATCGGATTTGAACCGATGACTTACGCCTTACCATGGCGTTACTCTACCACTGAGTTAAAAGGGCCTGCTCAATTCATGACTTAGCCATTTTCTCTTATGAGTCTACTGCATATATGTATCTATGCAGTAGACTCATAAGAGAAATAATGGAAAAATAAATTCTATTTACCTAGAAAAGGGATAAAATTTTTCTCGTTTTTTAATTTTCTAACTTAATGTGAGATAATGATAGGCATATTTTATCTGAACAAGAAACGAAGCAATGAGTTAAAATTGAAGAAAAAAAAAACGTTCAATTCAAAGTCAAATCCTATAGAATCAGAATATAAAAAGACTGTTCAAATCTAGCCATACCATTAGATTATATTGACAATTCCAAAAAACTATTCATACTATCATTATAGTATGATGACGGTCGGGCGAATATGCCCCCATCGTCTAGCGGTTCAGGACATCTCTCTTTCAAGGAGGCAGCGGGGATTCGACTTCCCCTGGGGGTAGGGTACTACGAAAGGAAGTTGATCATAGATTATCAATAAGCATATAAAGAATTCTTCCTGGGTCGATGCCCGAGCGGTTAATGGGGACGGACTGTAAATTCGTTGACGACTGTCTACGCTGGTTCAAATCCAGCTCGGCCCAAGAATTCACCCCGTCCCATGAGTAAGATATAATTAATTTATCCTATAGAAAAGAAAGGGAAATGCCTGCTTCGTAGAGAAATAAAGAAAAATTTTTCTCTATCTTTTTTTTCATCTCATTAAAAGATTGATTATTTTTATTTAATAATAAAATAAAAAATCACTAGTTACTAATAATCTGTCTCACTTTCACTAAAGCCCGTGTTTATGTGGATATAATATCAATATAGCATTCGCATATCTGTTACGTTCCAACATGACGAGTAGGATATTCTTATGAAATCCTAAGTATATATATGCTATACACCTCGCCGGGATTGTAGTTCAATTGGTCAGAGCACCGCCCTGTCAAGGCGGAAGCTGCGGGTTCGAGCCCCGTCAGTCCCGAACTAGGATCTCATGAATAGAGAAATTCATTTCTCTATTTTTGCGAAAGGGAAGACGAAGAGCAAAATGGAATCAAACAAATTCACACCGTGGAGATTATTTCTTTTGTTTCGCATGTCTCATCAGATAAATATGGGAAGTTCCTTTTCTTCCCCAGTACTAATTGATAAGGAAAAATATATGTGGATTTAGTACAATTGGTACTATTGCTATATTCAATATTAAAAGTTTAAGAGATACCAATACTCTTTTTTTTCAATCATTCTGCTCTTGATAAATGAAATGGAATAGAGTGCTCAGATTTTTGGGGGGTACAGACACAAAATAGCTTTGTTTATTATATGATATACAATGAACTAAATCTTCATAGAAGTTAATTTTCCGGCAAAGTACCTTTTAGGTTAAAGCACATCTTTTCGAAATCTAAGTTTTTTTTAGCACCGATTTGAAACAATTTATTTCATTCTCATTCCAATTTTACATTGAATTTTTGATGTATACGTTCCAATCCAACAAAACAAAGAGTATACTAATAAAATAACATAAAATAAAAGACCAACAAAACCAAGTGGGGCCCCTTTCTTTTCTTATTCTTAGTAAAGGTAAAGCTTGAATAGTCGATTTTTTAGACTTAACCTTACCTTTTTTACATCTCACTTATATTTATACTGTTCGTCTCTCTGTATGCCCTAGAGAATACCGGTTATATAATACCTTATAATTCTATATAAAAAATCCTATGTATATGTATAAGTAGAAGAATTGTATAAGAAAGATAAGATGCTAGGTTATAGAAAAGAACAAGTGGAAAAAGGATGAAAACCTAATGATAGGTATTTATGATCTAATCAAAAATAGTTTTTTGTATGGATAAAAGATCTCCTTATGTTATACTATTCAATTCTCAACGAGAAATTGATTTGATAGATCAGAAATTTTTATTCATAATATTGATCTGATTCAGTATCATCAAGATACAATTTATCCCATTGAATTTACAGGAATCAAATTTATCATCTCTATGGGATTAGATCCCGAGTTAAGTTATTGCGAAAAAAAAAAGATTAGATTATGGAAGTCAATATTCTCGCATTTATTGCTACTGCACTGTTCATTCTAATTCCTACTGCTTTTTTACTTATTATCTATGTAAAAACAGTTAGCCAAAATGATTAATTTGAATTATCAGTTCTTAGCAGTTCAATTCAATTCAATGATTCAAGAAATGAAAGAAAAGAATTCAAACTGTAAGTCTTAAATGAAATGATTGCGCTGAGCTGGAATCAGAACAGAAGTAGCTTATTAAGTATCTAAGCTAGTGTGGTAGAAAGAACTATAATATATAGTTCTTTCTACCACGCTAGCTAGTATTGTATACTAATATTAATATGGGCTTCATATAGATAAAATTTCAATATGTATATAGTAGATGTACATATAGATAAGATAAAATAGATAAGATAAAACTTTAATTCTATTTCTTTTTTTCATCTCAAGAAGTCATTGATTGAACAATTAATGGATGATCCGCGTAGTTATATGATAACTTCTTCGGATTTGGAAAAGGGGTTAGAGTAAACTTGTCCGTTTTTCATGTTTAAACAAAACATGAGTCAAAAAAGTATAATTTCTAGAAGTTTAAAACAAATGTGAAATGTGTGATACGTAAATAGCCTAACGGAAGAAAGATCTAGTTTTATTATGTGTAGGGTCTCTTTGGACAATCACTAATCATTTCGCTTACAGTGGAAAAAAAAATATAGTGTCATAATAACCTAATTTTTTTTCTAAAAGAAAAAAAAAAAATAAAATATAGACTATTTAGTAAAAATTAGGTTGGAAATAATCTTATATTATGCGTAGATTTGAGTTGCAAAATACAATTATGATAATGATTTATTACTCTATTCCAGTACAATTTTGAATACTTTTTTTTAAGGCAAGGCTTCGCAAAACGATTAATATTAATAAAGAATTGATACAGTTCGATTGAGCAACCGATTACTCAATTTCGTATTTGTAGTGTCCACAACACTAGAGTCCACTCCTTCCCCATACTACAAGTGAAAGAGAAAATGTAAAGACGACCATTAAAGCAGCCCAAGCAAGACTTACTATATCCATGTGAATTATGTCCCTTATTTCTATGAAAGAATTATTCGATTATTATTTAATAATCATAGTGGAATCAATGGCACAGAGTCAAAATAGTATTCTGACTTAAGACTATTGATGAACCAAATCAATTCAATGAATACATTTGCAACAAGTTTCATTCAATATTTTAAGATTTCCGGTAGAATCAGGAAGTATTAAGTACAAGATGATACACGCGCCTTTTCTATACACAACTATATATCACTCTATTTTCTATTTGATCTAAGCTTACTGTCTTTCTATGAAAGAATCGGTAGAACCCACTGCCACTATTACTACAAACATATATTCTTTTTTTTTTTCAATTTTTACTTTACCTTTACTCTATACTATAAGAGTCGACCAACTATTCTGATTCTATGTCTGAGCACTCATAGCCTTTCGTGAGTTTAACTACAAAGTATCTTCGTGCCTTTCTACAAGCCCTAAATTTATTTCCTATCATTGTATCCAATCTAATTTAATACCCAACAGAATCACGAGACGCTACTTAAAATTAAAAATTGTTTAAGAGATTTATTTTGATATGCTAGTCTTTTATATAATCTTTTATTCTAGTAGTAAAAATGGGGTGCCTCTTAGGAATCTTTGTATATCGAGATTTCCGATCTTAGTTCTTTGCCTCCACTTCTTGCGGAGCAATAATTCATCGAATTAGATCGGCAGAATAAGAAATCAAAAATCTTTGGTTGATCAGGCGACACCCGGATTTGAACTGGGGATAAAGGATTTGCAGTCCCCCGCCTTACCACTTGGCCATGCCGCCAAATTCGATCCAAAATAAAATGGATAAAAATAGTAGCCATATTCTATTTCTACTACTAACTCTTTTTTTTATCTTGAATCCCGTTGTACTTAATCAATCCTCAAAAACACATTTTTTTTATCTGGTTTCTATTATTTTCTTCGATTTATTATATCTCAAAATATACATCAGTTAATAATTTCCCTTCTCGTTTCTTTTCTATTGAGAGTCAAATTCTGGCGACAGACTGAAAAATTCAGGGCAAATTGGAACCATTAACAATTTACTTTAAATTAGTCTTTAAATTGAAATTAGTGAAAAGAAAATTGATTTATGACCGATTTATGACTAATCTCATGTTTTTTTTTTCAATAAAAAATACTTTTCTATTTCAATTATAACAATATATATGTGTATATGTAAACCCCAAAACACAAATTGTTACCCAGATACCGAGACGGGTCTCTCTCTTATGTACATATCCCTAGAGAGAATTCTCATGTTTCAATTTTTCATTGAATAAATAAATTGAAATATTGAATATAAAATACGAATTTTGGTGGAGTGTGATCCATGTTAATGTTGCTCTAGAAAGTGAAAGAAAGGATGTGATATATAGATAGCCGTATCAACATGTACTTAATAAATACAATATTTTTTTTAGTATATTTATATTAAGTTACACAATTCAAGCGTATTCTATAAATTTCCCTCCCTACCAAAAAATCTGCCAATTCTTTTTGGAGCATGAAATTCCATTTTTTGTGTTAAAAAAGGGAAAACTCTATACTACTTCTGATTATTCTGTCTTTATTTCATTTATATAGATATAAAGAGGAGATTCAATCTCAATCATTCCTTTTTGTGGTATCCCGTCGGATCGTAATATCATACTAATACGTTAGGTAGAAGTTGTACCAATTTTGAACAAGGCTCCATAAGTGTAAGTAACAGAATTTTTTTTTTCAAAAATATTTTATCAATTTAACCCGTCAAAAATTTGAACCTGCTCCAAAAATTTTCTTTATTCCGCCGTTCCATCTCCGTTCATACGTTTGAATTTGAAATAGATATATGGAGTTGACTAAAATTTTATGTGATTCAGTAAACAGAATATACATTCTCTATTATTGTATTGCTAGGTCGATCCATATGGGTCAATGAATAGTGAATCAATAATTGAATTTTTTCAATAAAAATAAATAGGAAACTTAAGATTAAGATGCTTCGGAATGGAAATGAGGGAATGTCCACAATACCTGGATTTAGTCAGATACAATTTGAGGGATTTTGTAGGTTCATTAATCAGGGTTTAACGGAAGAATTTCATAAGTTTCCAAAAATTGAAGATAGAGATCAAGAAATGGAATTTCAATTATTTGTGGAAAGGTATCAATTGGTGGAACCCCTGATAAAGGAAAGAGATGCTGTGTATGAATCACTCACATATTCTTCTGAATTATATGTCCCCGCGGGAATAATTTGGAAAACCGGTAGGGATATGCAACAACAAACTGTTTTTATTGGAAATATTCCTCTAATGAATTCCCTGGGAACCTCTATAGTAAATGGAATATACAGAATTGTGATCAATCAAATATTGCAAAGTCCCGGTATTTACTATCGTTCAGAATTGGATCATAACGGAAATGCTGTTTATACCAGCACTATAATATCAGATTGGGGAGGAAGATCAGAATTAGAAATTGATAGAAGAACAAGGATATGGGCACGTGTAAGTAGGAAACAAAAAATATCTATTCTAGTTTTATCATCAGCTATGGGTTCAAATCTAAGAGAAATTCTAGATAATGTTTGTTACCCTGAAATTTTCTTGTCTTTCTCGAATGATAAGGAGAAAAAGAAGATTGGATCCAAAGAAAATGCCATTTTGGAGTTTTATCAACAATTTGCTTGTGTCGGTGGGGATCCGGTATTTTCTGAGTCCCTATGTAAGGAATTACAAAAGAAATTTTTTCAACAAAAATGTGAATTAGGAAGGATTGGTCGACGAAATACGAACCGGAGACTGAATCTTGATATACCTCAGAACAATACATTTTTGTTACCACGAGATCTATTGGCTGCTGCGGATCATTTGATCGGAATTAAATTTGGAATGGGTACATTTGACGATATGAATCACTTGAAAAATAAACGTATTCGTTCTGTAGCAGATCTGTTACAAGATCAATTCGGATTAGCTCTTGTTCGTTTAGAAAATTCGATTCGAGGAACTATATGTGGAGCAATCCGACATAAATTGATACCGACTCCTCAAAATTTGGTAACTTCAACTTCATTAACAACCACTTATGAATCCTTTTTTGGCCTACACCCTTTATCTCAAGTTTTGGATCGAACTAATCCATTGACACAAATTGTTCATGGGCGAAAATTGAGTTATTTGGGTCCTGGAGGATTGACGGGACGAACTGCTAGCTTTCGGATACGAGATATACACCCGAGCCACTATGGGCGTATTTGCCCAATTGACACGTCTGAAGGAATCAATGTTGGACTTATTGGATCTTTAGCTATTCATGTGAGGATTGGTCCTTGGGGATCTATAGAGAGTCCGCTTTATGAAATGTCTGAGAGATCAAAAGAGGCACAGATAATTTATTTATCACCAAATAGAGATGAATATTATATGGTAGCCGCAGGAAATTCTTTGGCCCTGAATTGGGGTGTTCAAGAGGAACAAGTTGTTCCGGCTCGATACCGTCAAGAATTTTTGACTATTGCATGGGAACAGATTCGTTTTAGAAGTATTTTTCCTTTCCAATATTTTTCTATTGGAGCTTCCCTCATTCCGTTTATTGAGCATAATGATGCGAATCGGGCTTTAATGAGTTCTAATATGCAGCGCCAAGCAGTTCCTCTTTCTCGATCCGAGAAGTGCATTGTTGGAACTGGGCTGGAACGCCAAACGGCTCTAGATTCGGGAGTGTCTGTTATAGCTGAATGCGAAGGAAAGATCATTTATACTGATACTCACAAGATCATTTTATCAAGTAATGGGGACACTATAAGCATTCCATTAGTTATGTATCAACGTTCCAACAAAAATACTTGTATGCATCAAAAACCTCAGGTTCAGCAGGGTAAATGTATAAAAAAGGGGCAAATTTTAGCAGACGGGGCGGCTACAGTTGGTGGGGAACTCGCTTTAGGAAAAAACGTATTAGTCGCTTATATGCCATGGGAAGGTTACAATTTTGAAGACGCAGTACTAATTAGCGAACGGCTAGTGTCTGAAGATATTTATACTTCTTTTCACATACGGAAATATGAAATTCAGACTCATGTGACAAGTCAAGGTCCCGAAAGAATTACTAGGGAAATACCCCATTTAGAGGCTCATTTACTCCGAAATTTAGACAGAAATGGAATTGTAATGCTGGGATCTTGGATAGAAACCGGCGATATTTTAATAGGTAAATTAACACCTCAGACAGCGAATGAATCCTCGTATGCCCCCGAGGATAGATTATTACGAGCCATACTTGGCATTCAGGTATCCACTTCAAAAGAAACTTCTCTAAAACTACCTATAGGCGGAAGAGGTCGAGTTATTGATGTGAGATGGATCCAGAAAAAGACGGGTTCCAGCTATAATCCAGAAAGGATTCGTGTATATATTTTACAGAAACGTGAAATCAAAGTGGGTGATAAGGTAGCTGGAAGACATGGGAATAAAGGTATCATTTCGAAAATTTTGTCTAGACAAGATATGCCCTACTTGCAAGATGGAACACCTGTTGATATGGTCTTCAATCCATTAGGAGTACCCTCACGAATGAATGTAGGACAGATATTTGAATGTTCGCTCGGGTTAGCAGGGGATATACTAAAGAGACATTATAGAATAGCACCTTTTGATGAGAGATATGAGCAAGAGGCTTCGAGAAAACTAGTGTTTTCCGAATTATATGAAGCCAGTAAGCAAACAAAAAACCCATGGGTATTTGAACCCGAGTTTCCGGGAAAAAGCAGAATATTTGATGGAAGAACAGGAGATCCTTTTGAACAACCTGTTCTAATAGGCAGGTCCTATATCCTAAAATTAATTCATCAAGTTGATGATAAAATCCATGGACGTTCGAGTGGGCATTACGCACTTGTTACACAACAACCCCTTAGAGGAAGGGCTAAACAAGGGGGGCAACGAGTAGGGGAAATGGAAGTTTGGGCTCTAGAAGGATTTGGTGTTGCTCATATTTTACAAGAGATGCTTACTTATAAATCTGATCATATTAAAGCTCGTCAAGAATTACTTGGTGCTACGATCATTGGAGGAACAGTACCTAATCCTGAGGATGCCCCAGAATCTTTTCGATTACTCGTTCGAGAACTACGATCTTTGGCTCTGGAACTGAACCATTTCCTTGTATCTGAAAAGAATTTTAAGATTAATCGGAAGGAAGTTTGATCCGAATGAATCAGAATTTCTATTCTATGATCGACCGGTATAAACATCAACAACTTCGAATTGGATTAGTGTCTCCTCAACAAATAAGGGCTTGGGCCAACAAAATCCTACCAAATGGGGAGATAGTTGGAGAGGTGACAAAGCCCTATACTTTTCATTATAAAACCAATAAACCGGAAAAAGATGGATTGTTTTGTGAAAGAATCTCTGGACCCATAAAAAGTGGAATTTGTGCCTGTGGAAATTATCGAGTGATCGGAGCGGAAAAAGAGGACCCGAAATTTTGTGAAGAATGTGGGGTGGAATTTGTTGATTCTCGTATACGAAGATATCAAATGGGATACATCAAACTCGCATGTCCAGTAACTCATGTGTGGTATTTGAAACGCCTTCCTAGTTATATCGCGAATCT